AAAGAGAATAATCGAAGACTTTGCCAATGAAATAGTCAATTGCTAAGTCTCCCTATCCTTACGAAAGACTAACTGCAAGAGGTATCAAAAAGAAGTTCAGGCTTGGGTCGAATGATTTTCTCTTCTCTCCCCTCTTCAAGGATATAGTCTTTACCTCACCTCTCTCTCATTTTGCCTTGGCATGGAAAAGCTAATGCTGGCTTTCCGGATCAGCTAAGCAAGCGGATGGGAGAAAGTCTTTCTTCATGCTTTTAGGCACGGAATGCGGCATAGTCAAAGGGCAATCGGCTTTCAGATTGAAAGAGGAGAAAGGCAGTAAGAAAGCAAGCTCTTCCCTTCCAGCAAACAAGAGTTAAAGAAGGGTAAAGTTGGAGGGCGCAAGGAACCTATGTAAGCTCAGATTATTGCAAGCGAATTCTCTCTGTCAGTGGGCAATAGCATGCTTTGATCTCTTTCAGCTCTCTCAGTAGAATTGGCCAACGAAAGACTGTCGTAAGCAGCTTGACCAATAGGGAATCGGAGAATAGTGAATGTGGATGAGGAAGCAATAACTATGCTAAGAGAAGGAGGAGCTTATGCTTTGAAGCAGTAGGATATTTTCTCTCTCAGCCACAATTTCATTTGCTGCCTTCTACCTCGAGTGCTTCTTCGCGGCTTGCAAAGCGTCTTGGCTCCTTGAAGAGTTTGATCAGTGAGGATTTCACCAGCGAAGGATTCAAGTCTCAAAGGGAAGCCAGCGCGGGTCTTGGCCCGAATCCATTCAAGGGAATCCCAAACATGTCATTCTTAAAGCTCTCCAAAACTGACAATCTTTGATGGATCAAGGCATCCCTTGAGAGAAAAATTCCTAATCTTTGCGAGCCGGACCTTCTCACTAGGAGGTCTATTACATCTATTGTAATCAATCTTCAGTCTAAGGCAGTGTCAGTACTAAGTGCTTTGATAGCAGCTGGAAGGAGGGATTATGTACCGGCATATCACTTTAGACAGTCTTACCTCGAGTGGGTGGTTCAGCTTATGATCCAGTGGGATAGCGATGCGATAGCCTTCCCTTCCGAGAGAGCTAGTAAACCATAATCCTCTCCTTCCCGTTAGAGGAGGTGATCAGCACTAATCTTAGCTAGGAAAGGTATACCCTCTTTCGGAAGTCGACTTTGATTAAGTCTAAGTAGAGGAGTTAGAGTGGTAGATGCTAACTGTTGAGTCAGTTTCATGTGCTAATTCCTTCTCATGCCAGAGGGAAATGACAAAGAAAGTGACATTTATAGAGTCAGATTCAGTATGAATCTCTTATGTCACTAGCTCAATTAGACCAGATTCTAGCAAAAATGGATTCCAGTGCTCTTTGATAAAGAAAAGAGCGGTTAAGGGAAGACTTCTCGGACAGAAGAAAGAGGCCTTAAACCGGGACTGTGGTGACGAACCTCACTCTCCTCGGTCAAGTGCTTGACCCCTCTGTCCAATAAGTTGACTAAGTGAATGGAAATCCGATAGTTCTACCAGCCTTGGAAGAGTAATCAGAGGCAATTCGCTAATATGGAGCTCTTTATATCGGCTTTCTTTCCTCCAGCATGAAAGGGAGTTGAGCGGTACGCATGAAGCTGACCTTTCCATTACTGTGGGAAAGCCTCACTCTCGGTGAAGCTGATGACTCATCTGGATAAGAAAGTGAATAAGCCGATGCGAGTCTAAGAGTTCTTCCACCTTTCAGGAAGGACAAGAAGGAGGCAAAGCAGAGATTGAGGAAGGGGCCTAGCGAAGATCGATCTTGTGTGGTTCAAGGTCTTCTCGCTTTCCTCTTTCTAATTGAAGGTTATTTCGGATTCCTCCATCCCAGATCTCTAGAAAGAGGGCTAGGAAACTACTACTTCATAAGAGAGAAGCGGACTCAAACTAAAAGGAAGGGAAGGCCTGGTCAGAACCTGGAGATGAAGCAATGAATTCCTCTATTCGATAGGATAGAGAACGAAAAAGCGATTCCATTACTAAAGAGGTTGTTGACAAAGAGCGCTTGCTACCAGAAGAGGGAAGCAAACTCACTTCTATTTATTGCACTAAGAAGGGACGAGACTAGGAGACCGGGATACCTAGATAGAAGGAGGGGTCCGCCCTTAGCCCAGTACTTAATAAAGGGAGGGAAGAATTTCTTATTCTACGTCGAATTCACGAAAATAATCAATTGAGAAATCGTCTGATGCCTAGCTAGATGATTTTCCACGTGGAATGAATTAAGAAAAGAGTATGGTAGAATCGTATGATTATACGACTAGAGAAGAGATGAGCAGGAAAGACAGAAAGGGGGAAGCGACCGGGGCCTTGCCCTTACTTTAGCTTTAGGAAGAAATCCAGACTTTTACGCTCAGCTTAGGGATCAGAGCCGAAGCACCTAGTATGGTACAGGTACACAATCAGTTTACTAAGACAATCGGACGGGCTATGAAGTCCACCCTTTCGGCTTTACCGAGCTTAACTCGTGGAATGGCGATTCGGAGTGAACTTAACGGGCTTGGCTTGAGTGAGCCCTTTTCTTTTCTTTATTTGTCATCTGTTAGGTGCACGTGCTTGCGGCACTTGCTTGCTTCTGAAAGTCTAGTCATCAGTCTGGGATAGGCTCTCACTCGTAGAAATATCTCCCAGGAGGGCTTGATAGCACTCTCATTCTTCAACCACATGTACCGAGGACGTGGAAGTGGGCAGACTTAGATAATCCTATTTCGCATTCTGCCTTCATGGTTCTCATCAATCGAGAAGAAAAAATAAGTCACGAAATCACATAGAAGAAGAAGCGCGTTTGGATGTTAGCTTTAGTGGGATAAAATCGTCTCTTTCTTCTTTCTCTGGTTCTACGTTGAGCGTCTTTCAGAGGAATACTCGCTAAGATTGAGAGTTGGCTATTGTGGAGCCAATCTATACTTTTAAGAAATCGGATTCTTAGCTCGATTATGGAATTCCGACCTAAGCAATTAGTGCTCCGTGATGAGCCTCTCTTAGCCTTTTTCGCTGTACTAGTCTTCCTTCCTTCTGTCACTTTTCAGTCCTTCCCGTGACAGTCAGCTTCTTTCCTCACTAAGTAGCTCAATCTCAGTGAGGGAGAGAGAAAAGATCAGTCTGACTTCACATCTCTATGTGCCAACCCTTTTTCTGAATCAATGGCCGGTTCAATCTCTTCGTCTGGTTTTTCATATAGGTTGGAGTTCAACTTTTGAGAAATGGAAATCAGTCCACGAGGTAAAAAGGCCTTGTCTCTGGTTGTCGGTATATGGCGCACACCTTTTATCTTTTTCTGAGACTTCTATTAGCGAAAAGAGATGAGTCTTGGTTTTCCTATAGGCGGGGCGCAGTCAATCTCATTTCTATCTCAGTAGTCCTGGTACCGAGTTGGGATAGCATATAGAAGTCGGGAGAGCTATGAGGAAGTAATCTGTCTTCCGCCGAAGCTCTATCAATTGACTTTTGACTCACTGTACATGCATGAACTACGAGAAAGCTAGAGGGGAGCGTTTAAGCTTAGGTCAGCGATTGAGTGAGATGTAGGATAGAAAGGTGCCGACTGAGCATAGATTAGTTGGTGCAGTACGAATGGTAGTTCCAATCACATCTATCTTCTCCATGCGCTGGTGGGGGAGTCTTGAATTTCTAGTTTGTGACTCTCTTTCATGGGCCTATCTGCCTTTCTTTGTGGATGGCTCGGCGGATATTATCTGAGTTCAGTCCCGGAAATCGATGCCTTTATCTTTGAGATCAGATCGGCACATTCCACGCATTCATTCTTAAGGAAAGCTTGTGGGAGAGTCTCCAGATTAGCTTTTTGATAGAATTCCTTTTGCACTGTCGGGAGTTCTTAGTCCTAATCTGATAAGAGAGTCTCTCAGAATGGCTAATTGACTGTGGGATCTCTTCCTCTTCCTATAGGTCTTAGGAGTTCACTTACTCACAATCTCCCGTCGATCTTAGGAAGTTCCTTGGATGCATACTGGCATTTCTACTTTTTGCAATGGCATCTGGATCGCTTCCTCCCAATTGGTTTTCCTCTCGTAGGGAAAAGAGACTTTAGTGGTTTTGGCCATGGTGACATAGACCTTTTTCTCAATCTTGATCAGTCTACGAGTGAAAAGAGATGCGCTAACTTTGACTATATGTGGCATAGACCTTTTTCTCAATCCAGAGCCCTCGCGAAGGTCAAATGTACTTCTCTCCCTTTCCAGTGGGGATTGCTCGTAATTGCTTGGATGTCCAGGATGAGAGTTTAGTTGTATCCTCTAGGCCTAGGTCACGGTCTGGGCTATTTCCCTCTCATCTTGTATCCGATAGGCCCATAAATCTCTCTTTCATCTCCGCAGTTCAATCTCTGAGCTAAGTTTGCCCATCTCTGGTACATCACTTTATTCTCATTCCCTATCTGGTGATCCAACTAGTTTATTAGGAAATGGATCCTCCCGGGGCGTATAGCTCAGTCAATCCCCTAAGTGGAAGTTTAGGGTGAAGGTAGAGTAATCGCCCTAAGAGATTGTTTTTTGATGCGAGAGAATGCCTTTCGAAGCTTGCCTCTCTTCTCATAGGATTGAGAATTCTATGGAAGATCAATCCTCTAGGTAGGCCTAGTTGCAGGTAAGGGTAATTTCCAATCTCGTATCCGATCTGCCATCTTTCTTACTCTTCCCTCGTCGACAGCTTATGAATTCTGTCTTCGCGGTAAGGCTATTCGTTTTAGGATGACGGTTGGAATTGATACAATGACAAGTTTGGGAATTGCTTTCCCATCTTGTAGAAGAGATCTTTGTGCATATGCTCTAGACGGAGTTTCCCATTCTCCTGATCAGACCCGTCTTTCTGGTCTGGTTGCAGCTACAGTAATGGCCCGTCGAACTCCTTTTCCGAAGTTCTTGAATGAATGGGAAATGCCACGATTCGGACTGATTGAAGGTAGTCTACGGTTAGTGTGCAATCCGCACTTCCCTTCTTAGAATTGTTTGCCTATAGGTGGCACATTTCTTTCTCTCAATCTATCTAAGTTCCCTAAGATCTACTTACTTTCCTAGCTATGTGGAAGAGAAGGACTGAAGTGAGTTGAAACTGTATCATCGAAGCAAGCTTATATCCTTGTCCTCTCGGGCTCTTTCTCATAGCCGTATTCCTTCTCCTCTCTCCCTCCTCCCTCTCTGTGGGAAAGAAGATAAGAGGCGTAAGCGAGGGATGCCAACAGCAGGAAGACCTCTACTCTGACTACTGACTTCCTCTGCCTCTACTTCTAGCTTATTGTTTCATCTCATCCAATAGTCTCATATATCCTCTCATCTCTCTCTAGGGAGACTCCTATTCTACTCGCTCTTTTAGCTGTTCTCGTCTCCTTTGCTTTTTGATATGAGTAGTGGGAGAATTGGACAGTTCTTCCGCGTGCACTCAAGCGTCTGTGTGGGCTCGTTTTCTTTCTTTATCTGTTTGGCTTCGGGCTCTGATCAATTCCTTTCTCATTCCGCTGAATGTGCCGTGCCATAAAAGGAGATTCATTTCCGTGCGTAATTGGAAAAGTCTTGATCTGCACTTTGCAAAGTGCTTTCTTTTGATTCGGTATCGGGCGATCTGACTGCTATCTTAGGTCTTATCTCTTTTAGGTTTGCTAGTTCCTTCTTTATTTTGGATTGTTCGAGCGTAATTTCCTAGTGGATTCTGCGGTTTTCTCCTCAGTTCCAGTCCAAGTTTTTCTAATTCACTAGGCTGAGTAAATCTTTGTGCAGATACTTTGGAATGAGAAGAAAATGCGCTTTTTCGGCACTTCTTATTCTCTGAATTAGGTTTCTTGCTCCGTGCTTGATCTTTCTTGCTTTAATGCCCGATCCGTTCTCTCTTCTCCTCGGATTTCTATTCGCAACTAAGAATCAGTGCGTATTTTTTCCAACTTCTGGTTCAGGTTTCAGCTACTGAACTAGGACGAAGACACTAGCTTTAATATGTGCCAGAATTCGTTTCCCATTCTCCTTTGAGGACCTATTTGACTTCCTATTTGCTTTCGTGCATTCTATTCCTTGAATTTCATATCGGTGCTTAGTGCTTATTCTGTTTTGGTGAGATATCTATTTCTGGGCTTTCTCAGTCTCTCTTTCTCATGCTTTGATGTATATTTGCGTAAAAGAGGAAGTGCGTACCTTGCACTCACCTTGGTGAGCTTGAGGAATTTGCTATCATAGGTGTGGGAGAATGCCTTTCCGATTCTATGGATTTTACGGATTTGACTTCTTCTCTGGCTCGTCTTACGTCCTATCTTTCTTATAATTCTATCTCGTCCGATCTGACAGGTTTATTAAAGAATATAACTTCGGAGGTTGATCCTTCAATCTCCTAAAGCAGTTCAGGTTCAGTGCCTCTACTGGAAATAGGCTGAGGAAATAGTTGTGCGGATGCTCCTGAATGCCTTTCCGATTCTACTTATTAGACATCTTAGTCTATGAGATCGATCTTTGAGTGAAAAGTCCTCAATCGTCTCCCTCTCTCGAATTTGATTGGTTTTTTGGTTCTATTTCGAGCTTTCTAGCGTTCGTGCAGCTTGTCCTACTTATCTGCTTTGTCAAGTCCTCGGCTTGAGAATGCTGTAGATGAAGAAGTCTCCCATCCGTGGTAATCTTTCTAGCTTTCATGAGTTCTAGAGTGAAGGCTTAAATGCCTGAGATGGGTCCTCAATTCACAGGCTTTATATTTCCATAGAAGAAGAAGTGTATCTAGGCCTATTGGCAGGTGAGGGTCACGCTCCTTACATCGCCTGCAGAAATTCTTCTTTGACCGAATGACTTCTTCTCATTCTATATCGCTCAGGTCTTATGATTTCCTGTTTTGACTGGTTTTCCTCCGTTCTTGAATGTTTTTTTCAATTCTATTTATTCGACTTCTTATTCTTCAAGTCTTCATTCATTTCTTTCCTAGTTCTAATGCCATCTTGTTTAGGTGGTCTGCCTTGGTGAAATATCTCTTTCTGTCTTTCTGAGGGATAACTACTCCTAAGAAAGAGAAGAGAGAAGGCAAGAGAAATACCAGAAGACAGGAGAAGACAGGCTAGCTACGAATGCAGCTAAGACACGTGCAGCTAAGGAGCTAAGAACGTGGCAGCTAAGGCATGGGACGAGAAGGGCGTGTGTAAACCTCCTAACCTGCGAATGGATGGATCGGTCGATAAGACCAATGGATGGAAGGAAGCAATCCCAAATATTATGACTAGAAGACGAAAGAGATAGATTATTGGATGATAACAAGAAAAAAGTCGCACTGAGAAAAGAAAGAAGACCGTCCCTTCTGGAGAAAATCCTATGTCTTGGCCTAGCCAGCTGCCTTTCAGGGGTCTAAGGGCGAAGGACCCGGTACGAGTGTACGAGTGAGCAGTGGAATAGTGAATCAGTCCACAAATGAAGAGATGTCATCCAATTCTTTCATCTCGTACAATGCATTCCAAGTTTTGAGTACTAATTGCTTGACTATGTCCTAATGGTTCAGTTCAAGGAAGTAGTACAGATAGTGAGTTGAGTATGGCAGCTAGAGGAAGGAGACCTTTTTGATAGCAGGAGAGTAGGCATTAGAGGTCTTTTCGGCATAAGCTTTCGCTTTATCCCAAGCTTTGGTGAGTCCTACACTTGATCAAGTAAATGATGTATATAGAGTCAATGGTTGATAAGGAAGAGAAGGCCAGGAGCAACTCTTCTATCACTCGCTCACTCTTAGTCGAGGGTAGCTAGTTAAGGTTGCTAATAAGGTATTTGACTAAGAAAGCTAACTAGGATGACAAAGAGGATTCACTAGGATTCAATCAAAGAAGGAAGCTAGACGTATTACAAGCTAGAATAAAGCTTGCTAAGCAAGGAAAGCAAAAGCAAAGAGGGCTTGAATCAAGCAAAGAAAAGACTTTCTCTTGACTAAGAAATTGACCGCAGCTTAGCGTAGTAATCGAATCCAGGACTCACAGGAATGAATGGACTGAAATGAAGAAAATATCTTCCTCTTTCTGGTATGCGCGAAGACGGAAACCTTGTCAGAGTTCTATCTGAAAAGTGCCGTGGTATCGGATGTGCCACGCAAGTCTTGGCTTAGATCGTGGAGTTCAAGTTCAGTACCAATAGGTTCTCCCATAAGCGGACAGAGTTCTTTGTCAGTTCACTCCTTTCACTCCAGGAAAAGAAGAATTCCCATTTGACTTTACATTTACATTTCCTAGAAGAAAGCTAGCAATCAAATACGTGTATCAGATCTACGGACTATTACAATGGAAAGATTGAAGCTAAAGGGCAATTCCTTGTGGTTCAGCACTGCACATCCTTGGCTTCGGTACTCTTTTCTTTGTCCGTTGCCCTACTTAATGGGCTTTCATACAACGGCTAAGTAAGGAAGAGAAAGAGCCTACTGTAGTGGAATGGACAGAGTATGAAGTGAATCAGATATCCAAATCAAATGGTAGTGAGTTAACAGAGCAGCTATACCAGATCGAGTAGGATATCCTATAACGGAGATACCTATACTTTCTTATTGTGCAGGCAGCGAGCTAATATCATAAGAGAACTGAGTGATTCCATTCCAATTCAACTAGGAATTCCCGTTGGAGCACATGCTATTGGTTATCGAGCGCATCCACGCCACACAAGGATGAAATAGTCAGAATACTTAAGGTCGGAAATGGGAATCCACCAAGCTTGAGTACTATTATTCAAGATTTTCTTTATCCTATCCGACGTCGTAAAGCCGCTTGTAAGCCGTAAGCAAATAAAATGAAGGTGAGGGTGAAAGGTCCAAACCTACTAAATAACTAAATAAGGCTAGAAGCAGAGGTTGGAAGTAGGTCACCTATTGCACCATCATTGACTCTCATATGATATTATGAAGTGCCCCCTGTTAGACTAAGCCTTGTTCCATTGCCTCTTGTCAGAGCCAAGTTGAAAAGAACTGTAAGGAAGGACTCGAAGGAGTTGCTTTACTTATTTCATAAGAAGGGTACGGGAGACCTTATGACTTCTTTTATCCCCTCTCAATAAAGAATCCCAAAAGTCTTAAGGAAAGGTAGCGAGTATCGGGTGTTGCGCAGTGCTTCCTGGGCGAGTCCAAATCTCTTATGAATCAGAGTTGCCGGCTAGCTGACGAGATCAATAGCATCAATCTCCTTCTTAACCGCCTCGTGGAGCTGGCGTGCCCTTTTAAGAGAAGATTAAGAGAAGATCAACCAATGTGCAGGTTCTGTTTACCCGAAAGCAACTGGCACTTATGTTGAGTACAGCGGCAAGGGCCTGCGGTCAGCAGCGGCTGGCTGAGTCTCATTCTACTCCTCTGCAACTGATTGACCCGAGACCAGAGGGCATAGCTAAAGAAAATACCCGATAAAATGCAATGGATCCTACATCTGACGAGGGAATTTCCGATGACAACGAAAAGGGAGGCCTTTCTAAACTCCCTTTCTTGTCCATTCTTCCATCATAAAAAACGAAAGTCAAGGTTCTGCCGCCTAAGACTTTGTCAATCATCTCCCTTCACCCCGACTTCAAGCAGCTTCACCGACACCTACAGGACATGCCGGAGCACTTCGTACTCTCGTCAAGTAAGCTATTTACATTTAGAATCGTCACTTTTGACATATATAAAGAAGAAAGCCATTTCCAAGCATCTTTCCATTATTGAAGTAATTCTTTCTCGATCAGATAGATTGGATTTGTCTTCCGCTAAGCTAAAGAAAGAATAAGTAATCAATTTCCGTAAACCGAGATTCCGCTTTGATAGGACCAAGCTTCAACTTCACTTTCTCAAGTTCGCTATAAAGAGATTCTATTAAGTGAACTCTTTCATTCCCTCGAAAGAAGGATGTGAAAATGGAATATCTCGTCCAATAAAGACGTGAGCTATAAGAAATCCTTACTCTAGTCCAATACTGGTATTGAAGATAGATACTTAGAATTCCTCATATCTCGAAGGGCCTTTAGCTTGCTCAGTGAAGACCTATTCGGATTGGCTGCTGCCATGTCAGGTGCCGGAGAGAAGAAAGGCGGGCCATAGCTATTCCATCCGAGAAGAGATCAGCTTCGGCCTGGCTTCTTCGTTCTTTCAGAGACTTTCTTTCCTAGTTTGATTTCAGAGATTGGTTCTTTGGCCCCTTCAAGGTGCCTCACGAGTGATTACCCATCGACACATCCAAATGTCCTTCGCTACTGATTTTATTGGTTATCTGCTTCCTCTGTCGTCTTGTTTATGATAGCAATAGTCTCTTCAGAATCGTCAATTGATCTTATGAGTCAGTCTTTAAAGTCTTCTGACTTCTCTGGCGGGTCTTCTACTTGCCTTTGAAGGCGATCTTCAGTCTGCAAGATTTTTTTGGTGGCAAGTTATGTGCCAAAGATTCAAGCTTTTTCCCCCCTGCTCTCTTGCTCTGTGGTCATCTGTCCATGCTAGAGGATTCTTCTTTTTCATGAGCTTGAAGAAGAAAGATCGAATAAATAAGAAAGCAAAGGGCAAGTGAAAGCTAGAAAAAGGGACTTTCTAAAGAGAGAACCAAAGCAGTTCGTTCTCCTCGATTGAGATGGGTCAGTCTTTTCCGCGTGGGAGAAGTTGAAATAAGTCATTGAGCCGTCGAATCATGTACATCCAGATAAGCACTTCCGCCCGACCTATCCGCCCCGGAAAGATCTATTTTAGTCCGACAGACTAACTAAGCCAGGCACCAAGAAAGACAGATATGCCCATGAGAGTCCTGGATCAACTTCTTCGGATATAGCAGTTCAAGTTCGCTCATTTCTTTGACCTAGGAGACGGAGATCCATTGAGAAGAAAGTCTTGTACCACAAATGGGATTAGCTATTAGATTGCACCTCGGAGACGGGGATGAAAGATTTATGGGCCTAGACATAGCTAGACAGCCAGACTCCGAACTAGACCACTCTCCTCACTCATGCAACGAAGAAGAAGAAAGATCTCAGTCTATTCTCACTGGAATATCTAATACAAGATTAGAAAGACATTCCCCAAACTTGCCAATATATCGATTCCAACCCAAATCTCCTATCTTATGGGATTTAGACATTTAAGGATCTCAGGTCAGAATGCTTATTCACGAGAATGCCAAATACAAGAAATTAAGGCACAAAGAGTTCTAAAGCCAATAGTACATACTCCATCTAGGAAGAGAAAGACGGAAAAAGAGGCTATGGCAGCAGAAGATTCATATGGATCCCTGCCTCGGAAAGACCCAAACTAAATGGGTAAGAGGAACCTATACCCCTAAAGTCTTCTCATTCATCGAGAAAGCATGTGAAAAGCATATAAGATGTCTTACCGGAGAATGGTCTTCTTTTGACTATTCTTTGGCACTTCTGCAAACGTCTTCGGCAAGCTATTTGCTTAGGTCGACAGAACTTGAGAGAAATACGTACTTCTTCTTATAAAGAAATAGAAATCCGGTTGAGAAAAGGAATAGGTAGAACCGGGATACCAACTCTCGACTCCTATCGTCGGAATTCACTAAATAAGAAACTGGCACGAAGAGCAGGGAAGGAGACAGACTAGAGCTCGACTCTATTCCCAGAGAATACAAAAGAAATACAAAGCATTCAGTCAAAGAAGAAAAGTAGTTCTCCAAGCGATTACAGTAGCTTCACAACTTGACCTAAAGAAGATAAACTTCTTATAAGAGAATCCACTAGGAATGGGAAAAAAAGTCCGGCGGAGCTATACACGCTGAAACGAAGTTCAGTCCATCAAACATTGCTCCTAGAAATAGGAAGAAAAGGATCCTTTCCTCATTCACTGATGCCAATAAGAAGATACGTAATAGATGAGATTCTCAGTCAATTCCTATTCCGTAACGGGGATAGATTTTATTAGTCATTGCCCAAAACTAGACAAAGTCAAGATCCTCCCTATGGTAAGAAGGATTTTTACGAGGAAGGAGCTCAGCTAAGAATTAATATCCACGAGGAAAGGAAAGCGGATAAGAAAGATAGGAGATCGGATACAAGATGATCCGTCAATAGACCTTACCTATTCTCAGAATACTAAAAACAAGATCTTCTCTTATGATATTGTGAGAAGGAGACTGATCCTTTCCTTAAGAATGAAGAAAAACAGAGAAGGATATTTCTCTTCCTGAACCTTTTAGTCGAGCTGCTGACGCTAGATTTAGTTGAGCTGCTCTAGCTCCTTTCCTACTCGGTCTATAGGATTTCTTCTCCCCAGAAAGAAAAGCGACAACCACTGTAGAAAGAGGCTATGGCAGCAGAAGATTCATACTGAATCCCTCTCTCTAGCCCGCCATAAGTACGAATTTCATTAAAACAGCAAGGCAGTCCGGCCCTCAAACCTTTTCTCCAAGCAAGTTCATGAGGAAGACTGCACCGGAACTGGGAAGAAATACACGCTTCCTCTAGCAAATAGAAATCTTCTGGAGAGACCCGGCATTTAAGCCTTTACTATCGAACTCTTTTCTACTCGATTAAGCCCTACCAGGTGTTAAGGATATAGCTAATCTCACTTCGCACCTGTTGAGGAAGGAAGTGCTGTTGTCTTAGAGAGAGAAAAGCACCTTTCCGTATAGATTCTCGACGAAAGTCTCACTTCTCCTAAGTTCTTTTAAGAGGAGGAGATCCCATTGAAATCAATATCTCAGCAAAACGAAAAGTCTAATCACCCTTAGAACAAGGAATTCAAGGACGTAACACTCGCCCCAAAAAGCTATCAAATCAGTCTGAGCAGCATAATTTCCACTCAGTCCTTCCCATCTTCAAACTATTGCTCCAGCCTTTTTTAGTAGCTGAAACCTGAAATAGAACTGCTGCAGCCTCATCTAATATATTGCCTAAGATCGATCAATCCAATTAAGAGAGAGCCTCCTCCACATCCCATTGAGAAAGTAGAAATTCCAATAGGCATGCAAAGAGAGCTCTTCCTTTTGGCAGGGCATTTAGACTAGTAAGGATCGGAGCTAATCATTCCTCTAAGAGGCATGGCAGATCTAATACCAGTACCGGATAATCAGTCAATAAGCCCAGCTAGCCAAACTATCAGTCTTACTTCTTTTATGAGATTGTGACTAGTGGATTCTGCCTAGAAATGGGAAGAAAAGCATAGACTGAGGGAATGTAAAATTGCACTGCTAAGCCAAGAGAATAGTAGGAAAGTGCAGAATCTCCGAACAATCCAGGAGATTGAAGGAGCTATCCAACCTGGGGGGATCCATTCCTAAAGATACCAGTTAGATCACCCGATGAATGAAGAAAACCTGCTCGTCAGCCTATTACAGTAGCTCCTTCCCTTTACCCAGGGCTAAGAGATAGACTCATTCTTATATATTAATATCCATCCTGTAGCTCTCTCAAGAGCCAATAAATATCTCAGCAAAACAGAAAGTCTGAGCAGCTGACCAGGTCAGGGAACTGGGAGTCAGTCTTCTATCTTCAGTCTCAGAAAGCAGCAGTGACTCCTTTTCTATTTCCTCTAACTTGAATTAAGTCTTCGGCCGGAGTCTACTCTTCCTCTTCTGTCTTCCTCGGGGCCGAAGCCATCACACGGTCGGTAGTTAGACGGAGAAGTCCCAGCTCTAGACCTCCTTCCTGGTCAAGTAGAGCTATACCAGTTCTGAATACTTTGAAGGCGGAACAAAGACCAAGCAAAGAAGCGTCGTTGCTTTAAAATCCGAAAGATATGAATTTCGTAGATTCAGAATGAGGGCGGCCCCCAGCTATGAGTCCCAAGCCTCATCTCCGTCTCAATCATTTGGAACCTCTTGCCTTTTCTAGATCAAAGGAGAAGATCTCACTACGAGCAGTTCATACCAGCGTACCATCTGAACCACTTGCTTAATCCGTCAAGGTGGGCGGCCTCGGGCGTGCGTCCATGTCCTTCCTTCTAAGCCAGGATCAAAGTCTGAAAATGACGCATCTTTCTCAATAGGCGGACTTCCCAGGAAAGCGCAAGAAATGGTCACGATCGAAATCCTTCCGGCAAAGACTGATGGTATCCTATTCCAACAGGCAATAAAGATTGACTTTCTTCTTTCTCTGTAATGGACCAAGTCTGATTTTTGGTGACAATGCAAAAGGTAAGACCAAAGATTATGGTACCATTAAGTCAGGTACTGTGATAAAGGCCTCAATCTGACCTTCCTAGACAATCAATGTCAGGTAAGGGACATCAAAAGAAAGTCCATCAAAGTAGTAGGCTATAGGAAAGGGAATGTCTATGCTGTAAACTTGAGTGGAAGAAGTACAGATGAGACGAGAAGTCTTATGGCCAAGGCTAGTAGTGAGAAGAGTTGGTTATGGCATAAGAGGCTTAGTCAATGTTAACTTCAAGACTATGTCTAATCTTTCAAGATATGACTTAGTCGGATGCCAAAAGTGCTTTTTCACAAAGAGAAACTTTGTGAGGCATGCCAATTAATTAGGGAAAGAGACTAAGGAAAGCTTCAAAAGCAAGAATCTAGCTTCCTCTGAAAGGCCACTCCACCTACTCCACATGGAGGCCAATACCAAGAATCAGCCTGGAAGGGAAAAGGTTCACACTAGTTGTGGTTGCTGACTTTTCCAGGTAGACTTTCACATCTTTTTGGCCTCAAAAGATCACACAACTCACCAAGCTCTTTAGACAGTTTGAGAATGAGAAGGGCACATCCATTGTCAAGATCAGAAGTGATCAAGGAGAGATTCCAGTATCCAAAGAACTTCAATTATGTGATTTCTACTTTCTCAATGGAATCAGTGATCTCGTACTTAAGATAGGATGCCGGTTGGAATTGATACAATGGCAAGTTTGGGAATGGATTAGAAAGATCATAGAAGTGCTGCCGATGAGATAGATCTCAGTGATCTTATTAGTTCGTTCTAGGCTCAATCTTCGAGTCAAAATCAAATGAGCATGTTCATGGATCTAGGGCAAGTCTATCATTTGTGGAAAGAATTCCCTAGATAGGATTAGGCCACATACCACTATCATGCTTGGATGGGCCGATGGGGAATCCGAGTGAAAGAAGTAATGGAAGATATTTCCTTTAAACAAAAGGTCTATCTACCGTCCCGCAATCAATTGAATAAGAAAGGAGAAACTGAGAATAGAACTCTTCGTTGTGAGCTTAAGGCCGGTTGTTAGCAGGCTCAGTCTCTGTCCCTGGTTGTTAGCTGTCGAAGGAAGCTTTTAGGCCGGTTGAAAGCAGTCTGTTAGGGTATTGAAAAGTTGGGCATCAAAAGCTCGCTTACTCGGATATCTATTTCTTCTCAAAGCGGTCTTGTCCTATTGTCTTGATTCGAAAAGTGGGCATAAATCCTATCCTTTAGAGAGTGCCAGCTTGTTCAGCAGAACCCTCCTCTTCTCAAAGGGCGGTCTCGATTGAGTCTATAAGGAAGATTTATTAGCATGCAAGCAACCTTGCTGCCGAAGTGAAGGTTATGAAAGAATTGGATCTATCTAGTAGCGAACCAGCAGCAAAGCGCTTCCTCGAAGGCGAAGTAAGCGCAGTTTCCACGAAAATGGCTCGGTAGGCTAGCCAGCTACTTGATAGTTCTTGCTCACACCGAGAAGTCTATGTCCAAGGCTGGGCCGAATGGGCCAGGATAGAAAGCTAGGTCCGTAGTTCAAAGAAAGTCTTCGTTCTTTGCCCCTACTCCAAGTATGGAATATTTCAATATGTAGGAGTCAGTGGAGGCTTTCTTTCTTCTTTGTATGGAAGAATGCCATTGTAGAGGAAGTGAACAAGTAGTCCCCTTCGGAATGAGATCTTTTGGGCTCAACTAGGATATGTAGTATAATATCCGACTAGTAGGGGCTCAATACTGAATAGGAAGGGAATGGGCGAGGAAAGATTCTTCCCTATCAATAGTAGATCAAAGCGCTCATACTCTCTCACATTGATGCCATGAATTGGATACGATTTCTTTTGAAGGAGTAGATTCCCGATTCAATTGGCTAATCGAAAAGATCAAGTTGTTCATGAAAGAGGTAATGCAGGCTAAGAGTCCAGGTCGGAAAGAATGCATTGACGCAAGGAAAAAAGTCCTAAGAAAGGATTTCCCGCGAAAGATGAATATCTTTGATTGGACGCTATCCCAGGAGCTATCATATGATAGAATTCCTTAGACGAGACCGATCCTTTCAGTGAAGTGAGTCGCGCCTACTCCCGCTATCATTCAATTGTAGAAATTCCTTGGTGAGAGGGGATAAAATTGAGTAGGACTTTGGCTTCCATCATGCCTATCTTTCTCCACCTCTCTCATTTTGAAATAGTTGGTATACAGGCTAAGGAAATGGGAATATACGAGAACAAGTCTAATAGCTCGTGGCATCGCGGCACCCCTACTATTGAAATGCTTTTCGTAAGGCAAGGAAGGAGGCTAGACAGGGAAAGATTCAGAGAGTAGATATAGGCTTAGGTCTTTAAGCAAGGAAGTGCGTCGGAAGTCAGGGATAGTATGATGTCAGCGCGGAGACCCTCATTCCGATAGTATGAATTAAGGTATAGGCTCACGAGGAAGTGAACTAGCGAGAGAGACAGTGAGAGGAAGACCGATAGGATCCCTTGATCTGCACCCTCGGAGCGAAGCCTTTCTCGAAGCACTCCAGTGTACCAAGTCTGTATATTTACAGCGGTCTAGCGAAGCAGGTCAGTCTTCCTTCTTGGATGTACGATTCTATTTACTATGGAGATCTTTTTTAAGGGGATTCATCAGTCTTCACTACCTTGGCTGTAGAGCAATCACTCATAAGAGGCAGTTGTCTATTCGGCATGGAAATGAAAGCACAACCATCCATCTCAATCCAATTGCTATTCTTGCTAAAGGATCCCGTAGACTGCTTTCTGAGTTATCAAAGCACTTTTTCTGGCTGCGTCTAAACAGGCCCTCCCCTTCTAGGCGGTTTATAAACGTTACAGAGACACTGCACTAGATGGGCATGAGAGAATGAATTGAGACTCCCACACACGAATCCTATTCAACTACTAGCTCCGTCCTTGGATAGAACGATGAAAGTTCTCCCAGTAGTAATAGTAATATTACAGATATCCCAGATCTGCTCTCATCCAGCAAGCTCTCTAACACTAGTTAGCGCTAACCTCTCTACAGTAAACAAGTGAATAGACTTGCCTTCTCAGATGCGCGTAATCGTCTTCTTGATGTGGAGATTCTTCTTGGATTCTGCTTTCACTAATAGACAGTAGACAGATGGAATACCGAAGAAACTTTCTTAACTCTCCTTCGGGCTATCCTAACTCGGCACCTTGACGTATATTCCACTCCCTCGCCTGAGTTGTAGGCTCGCATCGCTCTCTCTAAGTTTCTCGTAGTTGAGGATGTTCGGACTATAGGCTCATACAAGCAAGCAAGCATAAGAAGTAAGCAAGGAAGAAAGGAAGAAAGAAGACAAGAGAGAGTGAGATAGTTAAGGCCATTCCTATCTACCAGGAGTCAATCTTACCTTTCCAACCAATTTTTTGACTACTTCCTTCCGCTTTCCTTCTTCTTCTTCGAGGTTTGGTTTTAAGTGTACAATTGCTTTGCTCTCCAAAAAGGCTATTGAGGTCCAGGTTCGGTAACCTTTCTATCGCCCTATTCCTACTGGTATCCATGTGTAGATGGAGGCTCACCTTCCCCCAGACTGGGACTCACTCGGATAGCGAAGAGGGCGGCCTTTATTTAAGACCGATAGGGAGAGCATCGGTCCTTCAAGGATCGGTATGGTACCGAAGGGCAAAGAAGAGCGATAAGAATAGTCAACATAGTTGTCTAAAAAAATGCACTTTGAAATAGCTTTCTATCTTGAAGGGCGAACTATGTTCTAAATCCAGTCTGAATCAGAGACTCTTCTGATGAAGTTTGCACCGATTACTTAGTCTCTTTCTTCTTTGACTTGACCTTGACAGTTGCGGATGGACTTTGATTTCCTTTTAGATTACGGACTTGACTCCTTCTAACTAAGAGAATCAAAGGATGCTCAAGCAGACAAGAAGGAAATGAGAAAGAAGGTAGATTGGGGCCCAAGATTAAAGAGCTTACTTCCCTTTCCTCAAGTTCCAAGCCTGCTCTTTAGGGAATGAATCAAAGGCTCTAAAGGAGACCTCTTTCAATCCGTCCTAATGAGATGAATTCTTCTTAGAAGCTTTTGCGATCCTGAAAGGCAGGCTTAAGCCTATGGAAAGGATCTTGAACCTGGCGGAGCTATTATCAGAAAAATAATTTCTTAGTGAGATTAAGAGGGAATAGATTTTCCAAGAAAGCAAAGCTTGCTTATGGCTCAATTGAATCCAGGAAGACTAGATTGGCGTGGCACCTTCTGGGATCTACGTCCATCCGTGAAGGATGACCGGCCAACCTAATACGGGAGCCCACCTTTGTGAGAGAAATTCCCCTTTTCTACCGACTGAAGCGAAGGTTAGCAGCCTTCAATTGCTACCCTATGTCCTAAGTCTGACTGTCCTTACGTCAGCGGATGGGCACTTGGCTTTCCTTTGGCAATGGATTGACTTTCGCTTCCACTAGCACTTAAGAAGGCAGTTGATTCTAGGCTAAAAGAAGTGATTGATAGCACGAAAGCCCTTCTCCTAATTGGAATAAATAATCTAAAGAAAGAAGAACATATGGGAATAGGAATCGCAAGTCAGCTACTTATATGCTCTTGTTTTCAATAGATAGGATGGTTGCACTAGGAAAGCCCGTGGGCACAAAAGCATTAAGTTAAGCGTTTAAAATAGTTGCGTAGTCGCCCTAAAGTACTTAACTTACGGAAATATAAGATCAATTCTCTCTTTTTGCTCGATTTGACCCAATTTCATTAGTGAAAGTCTCACTTTGCCCATGGTGGGATAGAAGAAATTCTGTCTTTTTTGTTGATTTTTCTCGTTTTTCGGATGCTATTTTAGTGAAAGGTTGCTTGGTTGATTGGATAGTCTTCTGTTAGGTGCACTTTCTTTCTTCCTCTAACTGCTTTCTTCCTTCGGATAGTCTATATTTTTCCTTCATTCTGAGACTGACGACTAAGGTAGAAGTATAGGTTCCAGAAGGAATGCTTCTCTGTCTCTTCTGTCTTGGCTAGCTAACTAGTATTCAGTCTTTCCTGTATGGGACAAATGTTCTGAGGATAGGCCCTAAGTAGGGGTTTCAGAGTAAGGTTGCTTGCGGCACTTCATTCATCTAGTAGAAAGTCTTGGTACAGCTCAAGCTAATCATCATCTTTCTGGGATAGCCAAGGAAAAGGGATAGGCATCCGTCTGGGCTAGAATCTCCTTTAATAAAGAGAAGATTCAATTACTCCCTTATAAATGCCTTATGGAGCAGGTAGTGTGTTGGTTATGGCCCTTACGCTTTTTGCTTTTGTCCACTTGCTTCACGTACTCCAGTCAAGAGCTTGAAGCCTTAACGGAGCTTTGTCGCGGTAAAAGCTTATTCGTTTAAATACCCTACAGCAAGGACAAGTAGGTTAATAGCTTACCTACGATCTTTCTATTGCTTTCCTTATATATGATAATATAGAAAGCCATTCCAATGGAGAAAAGCTCATCTTCCCATTCCCGGTGACAACCCATTTGACGCGGTTTTTGCAACATCCGATACAAAGGGGGAAAGCTGCTACACCACAAAAGCAGTCTCATGTAAATGGAAAGGTCCTATCAATGCTATAACGCCAAAGACCAGTATAGAAAAGTCTTTGCAGAAAAGGGCTAGTCGCCAATACATACTACTCAAAGTACGAATTGCGTAAGACCGATCTAAGCAAAAGAAAAGAAAGAATTGGGTCATCAGTAGATGAAAAAAGCAGAACTTATTTGCTTGGGAGAACTTTCTCTTCAAAAATCTCCTCAGCTAGTGGTGTCAGAACGAATCATGCAAGAAAGCGCGCAGATCTATCTTCTTAGAAAATTTGCCCCCTTCCTACCAAGGAAAGAGAAGTCAGTCTTTAATCCTTATCAGTCATCTGTGAACCTAGTCCTGTCAAAGAACTTTGATAGCAAAGAAAGCACCAAAGGATCTGGTTAACCACCATCCACCGAAACCTATCTTTTCTTTCTTCACAATCTTTTCACAAAAGAACTACTCGTGCGCGGATGCTGTCCACTATGAATATCGGCCATCTATCTCTCTCCTGCTAAACTTCGGGCTTTGCTGGCCTATCTGCAACAGCCGAAAAGATCAAAAAAAGAGAAGGAAAAGACTGGGAGAAAACGAAAAGAAAAGGGCCCAGAAGAAGGCCCCTAAGCTCACTCCTGCGATACCGAGTCAAGAAAATAGTGATAGTAAAGCACCACCCCATAGGAAAAATAGGCTTTACTTTGATTCGGATCCACTTCTTCGTACTGACTCCACCCCTGGAAAATCTCATACATAAGAGAGAAGCCAATCTTGACCGCGACGGGGATTTTGTTGTGAGATTGATACAGAGTTTTGGGGCTTACGGCGGGTTCTTTAGGAGCGCTCCCTATTTAGAGAAGTCCTGTTCCGCTATACACAAGCGAGAACTCTTTTCGAGGTACTCCAAAATGCGGGAAGAAGAAAAGATTCTCTTTTAGGTCGTTTAGGAAGTTAGATAGCTCGGGTAAAGCTATTGACTGTAGGAAGAAATGGATAAGATTGGGCATCGAAGAATGGCCTTAAGAATAGACCGGACAAAGAATTGCCAGTGGATGGTCACTTCTATCTTTGAACTGGAGCCTAAAAAAGGATAGGCTACGACAACCCTCGGATCTGCTTTTCTCCTTCTTTGGCCAATTCTTGGGCTTAGATAGATTAGCTTTACCGCTTCCTCCGATTGGCTTGGTTAGAAAGGTGATGCATTCTTTCAAATTTCTCGTTGGGAAAGAAGACCTTCTTTCTGAGTTCTGAACAGCTTGAGATGCCGAATTCATTTCATTGGGAATGCAAGTCTTCAATAGAGGTTGGGCGGTTAGAATAGGAATAGTAGTTTCACAACTTCCATGCTTTGGGGAATGGCTAGCAACTAAAAGATTAGACCGCTGGGTCCTATTAATCTTCTAAGTCAAGCATAGATCATCTTATGGCAACGAGAACTCCTCTTTCTTGATGACTTACTCGACACTTCAGGGCGATTCTTCAAATAAGTAAGTGGGGGCCGGTTCAACCTACATTATAGTAGACGGGGATTCCACCTGGGTGCAGTTCTTTCTTTCAATCACTCATTAGTCATTTACCTCCCCACTCTCACTTGGTCGGGCATGCTTTAGCCTCAAGGGCACTTCACTCATCTTTCTTACCTTAGCTAGGATTGGCTTATCCCCTATTGGAAGTAAGATATGCTTTCCCCTTTGTTTGTCGATTTAGAAGATTTTGCCAGCCTAAAGGTCAAACTTTTAGAGATGGATTTCCACCAGAATCTTTAGATATTAGGGCAGAGAGCTAAATAGGAATTCTTGTTATTGACAGATCTTCGTGCTTATCTATATATTCCAGAAAAGACTGGAGCTCTTACTTGAGCCTCAACACCTCACAAGTTGACTTGAAGACCAAGGGAGGGAAAGAGCCATTTCCAACTATCTTTCTTTCGTCGACTAGCTCAGATACCCCCCAGGCCAACTCTTCCTGGATTTTATGTATCAGATGGGATTGCTTCTTTTACTTTAACAAAAGCTGGTATTTAATACACTAGCACTGAGTAATGAGCTCTTGCGGCCTTGTGAGACTGGGTTTTGACAGCTGAAATAGCGAAATTTTCTTTCAAAAGCAGTCAGATTGACGAGGGAAAATGGTACTAAAGTAGATCGAGAAGAGAAGTCATCCCAGTAAGGGGCTATTGCTTTCCACCTGGAGCAGAGTCAGTGAGAAAGATTCCTTCAATCGTGAAGGTATTTCCTTTCAATGTGATCAGCGCCAATAGATGGAGTGAAGTCACTCATCGAGAAGGGATTTGGAAAGGGGATCGAAGAATGTAATGACTCTGCTGTTGGCTGAGAATCTTTTCTTCCATCCCTTATCTCAGATTCTTCTCACATAGCTTTAAATGGTTGGTCGATGAAAGTGGATTTGGAAGGAGCTAACCGAGGTTTGACACCATCTTCAATCAACTGTGATGTAAGGTACAATTCGGTATTGCTTTCCAGGTTGGTTCCCAAGTCATACCTTGGTTAATAGGTATATGTGAGGTCCCTGGTACGTACCACGTTATCAAGGAAGGAAGCCTTTCCCTACCATGATGGATACGACCTTCTCGACCACCAAGGTGAGACTATTGAATCAAAGGTAGACAGCCTAAGAGGCTTAATTCCAAGGGGCAAAACGGAATAAGTAATTAGTCAATTACATCATAAGGCTTAAAGCGCTGAAGAAAGGGGAGATTTCATAGCTATAGCTTGCTGCGTCAACTGGCCCTTCGTCATCCTTTCTGTGAGGTAGCTTGTCTCCTCCAGCTTGTCTGGTTAATGGGGCTCTCTATTCAAAGATTCAAGAAGTCACTCCGGATGGAGAAGTTTCCCTTTCTTTGATTCATTCGCCCTACGTGATCATCTACTTTCTTCCAGTGGAAGTGGAGAAGGGACAGACCTTCCCCGTCTAGTCGAATAAGCTCTTGAGGAAAGAGAGCAACTCCAGGCTGTTCCAGGAGCTGCAGAAAGGGATGCTTTAGCTATTGAGGCGAAGAAGGGAATTGAGGAAAGGCTGGTATAAGAGGAATAAGAGAATGGAGTTACTGAGCTAATGGCCTAGAAGTAAGTGGAGTTAAGACAGCTCGTAGCAGTATCGGAATACGATAGAATCCCTTCTTTACTTACCTATAGCGAGCAATCACTGAACGATAAGAACAAAGCCACTTTCAGCTAAACCTCCCAACTCTATGGAAACTAAACCTCGAAGCTGTTCTAATTGAAATCTTCTTCTTTTTCTTATTGCTTATTTAGGGTCCTCGGAAAGACTCTTTCTAAGTCTGGGTACGTGAAAGTCCTCCCTCAGCCTATATTATGATTCCCGGGGAAGATTCTTGATTAACAATCTCCATTTGAGAAGGAAAAGACTGCACTTCTTCTCCTGCTGCTTAGTTTAGAAAACTAGCGGCTAAGGCTTCTTCCATCCCTTCTTCCAGTTGGATAGCTTTTGTTGGCTTTCACATCTTGTCCTATGATTGGCCCTGGAATAGTTTGAATTTCATTACGGGGCCCCCCCTCCTTCCCCCCCCCCGCTATCTTGAAACCAACCCTACTAACCAGGGCGTACTCTTCTGCTTAGAATCCTCGCAACGAGACTCAATCCGAAAGTGATCCAATTTCCACACCAAAACCTAGTCGATTCAATGAATAAAAGAAATAAGAAATCTATCTTTCGAAAGTCTATGTTTTTTTCCACTAAGTAGTGGATTTTCAAATCCGATCATTTACTCAATCCAGTACATACAAGACTTCTCAATTAGATGACACACTCTCGAGTCACGAAAAGGGCTATTTCTCTCTAACAAAAGGGTGGTGCTGGGCGGACCGTGCAGACGATCTAGAACCTTGGAACCTCTCCAAAAAGCCTACTTGAAGTTGAAGAAAGGGCTGAACCTCGTACAGCTACTCATCCAGTAGAAACTAAAGAACCTCTTTCTGAGGTCGACATGGGAATGGATAGGATTGGCCGATTGAATTGAATAGTGACTTCTCGGGCAGGCGTCTTCTTGCTTCTCGTATTTGCATAAGAGAAGTAGGGTGCTCTCATCTATTTCGTGGATTGGCTTTCTGAGGGATTGTTTTCCCCGATTGTCAGATGACTTTGTCTTCTGAATCCGTCTGTCTTATGGCTTCGTGTGTGCGATTGGGGTGCCTTTTTTTCTTTTCTTCGCTTGGGCAGCGGGCCGAAGTAGCAACTGAAGCAAACCGGTCGTTTAAAAGGTCTTAGACCTGCCGATCCGTACGATCCCTTTCTCCTAAGCCCTCTGAGAAGAATGAATGGGCCGTGTCAGGGGCTGAAACTAGGAGCTATGATTTGGATCTTGGATTTCTTATCATACGCAAATTCGTATTCTAGTGATTCTCACTTGAATCAATACACCTCTTCTTCAACTAGAAGATTTTTGCATTAACATGTCATGAAGAATAAAAAGAACTAGAACATTTTGAAAATCCGCGTATTGACTTTCTCTCCTTTCATTCGAAATCTTTCAAAGGGCGAAAAAGATCTCCCCAAAAAAGTAGTTGACTAAACCTGTCTCGAGTAGACCAGTCTAAAGCGGATTAGAAAAGGCTGCCGCCTGCTGAAGGTGATCTTGATCCTCACTTGTCCTCAATCCATCAAAGAAGGAGAAAATCCACTTGGAATGTCTCTCGCTGGAGTGCTTTTTGCACCTAAAGTCTGCAATTCCTCTTTTCTCCACTCCGCCTTGAGGCATGCTCACTTGCCTTACTTAATAGGATCAATCTACTTAAATCCACTTCCATGTGTTAAACAAATCAATATGCTTCTTTATAAATTGGTTAGACCGGCCCAAAGGGATTTTGACATAGTTTCAAGCTCTTTTCTCGAAAAGACTTTCCAAGGTTTGGTCGGGCATAGGGCTTGTTAGCATTTTGTTCTGTCTCTTGATTCCGTCCCTGAGCATCCGCTTTAGTTGGAGCCGCTACTCTTCCTTGGGCCCGCGTCGAGTTGTGAGTGCCCTGGGCATCTTTGCTAATGTCGCGATTGGTCGAAGTTGCGGATCCCCTTGGGGTAGAGAAAAGGTCTAGTGCCGGTCGCCGAAAGTTATTCGATGTGCGAAGAGAGGACCGATTTCTTTCCTTTTCTACTTTTATCGCCAAGTTGACTGCCTCCGTCATAGTCCATACCCCCTGAAGAGCGACTCGGTCTTGAATAGCCAAAGTCAAAGCCCCAACATAGCGAGCAATTAATTGGTTCTCCCTTTCTGGTAAATTAACTCGAGCCTTTAGTCGGTAGAATTCTTCTGTCTAGTTGCTCACCGTACGATTTGATTGTCGGCAATTCAGGTACTGCTGATATAAGAATTCTTCGTAATCCGGAGGGAGGAAAGGTTTCTGTAATAATCTCTTCATCTTGGGTCAAGTGCGAATACGTTCTTTTCCTTGCCGGTATCGATTATTTTGAAGCTCTTCCCACCAAGCGGAAGCTCCCCCTTTTCATTTATAAGCCACTAGTTTGACTTGCCGGCCTTCTGGAATATCCAAATAATCAAAGAAATTTTCAACGTTATGAACCCAATCAAGGAAGTCTTCAACCTGTAAACGCCCGTAAAAATTCGGTAGGTCCATCTTCATGACGAAAATCAGTCTCACGAAGAAGATGTGTATGACGAGGCCGAGTTTGAAGAAGGGGACCAAGGAGAAGCAGTAGCATGTATAGTTCAGCGCCTCTTGCTAGCTCCAAAAAAGCAAGAGGATAGGCAGCGAAGATATTTCGGACTCGGTGCACTATTCTAAATAAAGTGTGTAACGTGATCATTGATAGTGGCAGTAGTGAAAATGTGATCTCCAAAGCATTGGTCAAGACGCTCAACCTGAAGACAGAACCGCATCCTACACCTTAGAAGATTGCGTGGATCAAGCGGGGACCCGAGGTCAAGATACTTGAAGTTTGCCGCCTTCCTTTATCAATTGGGAAGTATTATCAAGATGAGATTTTATGTGATGTGGTGGGTATGGATGCTTGTCACGGGGCGACCATGGCATTACGACGTCGACGCGGGTCGCGACAACACCTTTATGTTTTGGTGGTTGAAGAAGAAGATCGTATTACTCCCGCAGTCGAGCTCGCTAGATCCCCTTATTAAGGAAGACAAGCCGGTGTTTTCTAGCGTTAAGGAGTCAATTTTCCACACCGAGGCCAAGAAAGAGGGTTTTGTGATAGCACTGATGGTTAAGGGCCAGTCTGAAGCAGCTGCCTCAATTCCTCCACTAGCTCAACAGGTAATGGATGACTTTCCCGATTTCACCCCCGATGAATTACCTGATGAATTAGCCCCTATGCGAAATATGCAACATCATATTGATTTAATGCCCGGAACTAGTTTACCCAATTTCCCACATTATCATATGAGTCCGGCCGAAGATTCTGAATTGCAAAGGCAGGTTAATGAGTTGCTTGGAAAGGCTTTAGTTCGGGACAGCATGAGTCCGTGTGCGGTCCCAGCCCTACTTACTCCCAAAAAGGATGGCACTTGGAGGATGTGCGTTGACAGTCGGGCCATTAAGAAAATTACTGTTAAGTACCGATTTCCTATACCTCGACTTAACGATATGCTTGACAGCAAGGAGGGAGCCGTAGTGTACACAAAGCTCGATTTACGTAGCGGTTACCACCAGATTCGCATTCGGCGGAGATGAGTGGAAAACGGCCTTCAAAACTAAAGATGGTCTTTATGAATGGTTAGTGATGCCCTTTGGCTTGTCTAAGGCTCCTAGCACTTTCATGCGGTTGATGAATCAGACTCTTCGGCCCTTCATTGGGAAATTCGTGGTAGTCTACTTTGACGACATTCTTATCTATAGTCGCAGCAAGGAAGAAGACCTTGACTATCTCAGGCAGGTCTTACTGGCTTTACGCGCTAGCAAACTATATCTTAATCTAAAAAAGTGCAACTGACTCCACAACTCCTATTTCTCGGCTTCATAATAGGAAAGGATGGAATTCAGGCAAAGGTGGCAGCAATTAGAGAATGGCCAGTTCCGAAGACGGTACGTGAGGTTCAAAGTTTCCACGGGTTTTCCACTTTTTATCGACGCTTTATTCACGGATTTAGCACCGGCTCCTATTACCGATTACTTGAAGAAGGGCCAGTTCAAGTGGGGAAAACTTCAGGATGAAAGCTTCGAGGCGATCAAGACAAAGTTGTCTTCCGCTCCCGTTCTAGCACTTCCCAGCTTTGAGAAGGTATTTGAAGTCGCGACGCTTCGATTATGGGTATTGGGGCGCTTTTGTCCCAAGAAGGAAGGCCAATAGAGTATTTTAGTGAGAAAGTTGCCGAGTCTCGACGCGGACTACCTACGAGCTCGAATTTGATGCCGTCTTTCGAGCCTTAAAGCATTGGGAGCATTACTTCTTTCAGCGAGAGTTTCTTCTCTTCACCGATCATCAGGCCTTACGCTATATTGACTCCCAGAAATCTACGAATCTACTGCATGCCCGCTGGGTCACTTTCTTACAGAAGTTCTATTAAAGATCCTTCGGTACAGACTAAGCGAGTAGCTGATGCTTTAAGCCGGCGAGCTACTTTATTAGCCGCGATTAGTACCGAAATAGTTGGCTTCGAATCTTTAAAGGATACTTATGCGGACGACGAAGACTTTGGTAGTATATGGGGCAAGTCTTGCAATGACGAGTTCGTTACTGGTTTTCTCATTCATGATGGCTTTTTGTTCTATGGTACTCGACTCTCTATTCCTCGATCATCTTTACGTGCATATTTGATTCACGAGTTGCATGCCGGGGGTTTAGGTGGCCGGCAGGGACAAAACAATTAGTTTAGTCGAGGAGAGATTCTAGTGGCCTCAACTAAAGAGGGATGTTGGGCGCTTTGTTCAGCTTTGTCCAGTTTGGCAAAGGGCCGGCAAGCCCAAAATACAGGCCTTTATACCCCATTGCCTGTCCCCGAGACGATTTGGCAGGACTTGACGATGGATTTTCTTCTTGGCCTTCCTCTCACTGTCGATCGAGCTAGTCATCTTCCTCTCCATCTCAGAATGATTTCTCCCTTTTGCCTTCTCCTCTCATTGAGAATATTCCTATCTCTGAAGACTTCCTCCTTTCTTCCCCAAGCATCCCTCAGCCTTTATCTACTTCTTCTCCTTCCTCTTCTCAGTCTCAGTCTTTATCTTCATCAGATACTACTCAGCCTTTATCTACTTCTCTATCAGACATTTCTCAGCCTATTCCTGCTAGGCCTGTCAGACACAGAATCATTCCTTCAAGAAGGATTATACTGGTTTGCCATTCACTGTACCATCTTATACTGCATCTTGTGAGCTCAGGTATTTTCCCCATTCTGCTCATAAGACTCTTTCTTACAACCACTTATCTCCATCATATCAAATCTTTATAGCTAATCTTGATACCATGAGCCTAAGTCCTACCATGAGGCTATCAAAGACACTCGGTGTCAACCCATGACTTCTGAATTAGAAGCTCTAGAGAGAAAGAAAAGCCGGGTATTGCAAGATTTACCCGCTGGAAAGCAGGAATTCCAAAGGCATTTGTCCGCATCAAAGGAAATATGCCCTTGATATCATTAAGGAGACAGGGCTCACTAATGCCAGGCTGTCTCATATTCCAATTTCCTCCAATCATGGTCTCTCTTCTGATACTGGAGAATTCCTTTCTAATCCAGAAATGTTTAGAAGGCTGGTTGGGAGGTTGATTTATATCACTATTGTCCTGATATAGCTTATGCTTAGAAAGTTCCTTGTTCCGCCTAGAAAGCCCCTGCAATGAAGCTTGTCAGGTTCATCAAAGAGGCTCCAGGCCAAGGCTTCTTTTTCTCATCCTCATCCACCTCAGTTCTTACAGCTTATTGTGATGCCGACTGGGCTGCATGTCCAACAACCCGAAAATCTATCACTGCTTTCTATATATATTTATTGGTTCATCTCTGAGATCTTGGAAAAGCAAGAAGGAAACCACTCTTTCCAGATCATCTGCAGAATATTAATATGGGTCCATGGCTTCTACATGCTGTGAATTGACTTGGCTTAGTGCCCTATGGAAGGATCTTCATCTCTCTCTTTCCCCTACCATTTCTCTTTATTGTGACAAGAAGGCTGCTATGCACATTGCAGCTAACCCTGTTTACCATGAAAGAACTAAGCATATCGATATATATTGCCACCGGGAGAAAGTAGATAAAGGTTTCATTGTGACTTCCCATGTTCCTACAGCTGAACAACCTGTAGATTTGTTTACCAAAGCCCTTGCTCAATCTCAGTTATTTCACTTGATATCCAAGTTGCGCGTCGTAAATTTCTTTTCCACTTCCAACTTGAGGGGAGGTGTTAACACTAGTCAAAGTAAGGAGTTCAGGGGTGTCGAGTGTCTTTATATATAAAGTATGGCTTTCTTTGTATTAAAAGTATTAAAAGGAGGTTAGGCAGTTGTAGTTGGGAATCTTTCAGTTGTATAAGTATGGGTCTTTGATCCCCTGTGAATCTAATGAGAAAATATCTCTCAATTCCCAAATTGCATTCTTTCACAAATCAACAAGCAGCCGACTCAAAACCAACTTCAGTCATTTTCTCGGCGGGAGGCTTGGACATGATCGGCGCCTCGGCCTCTATTGCGTAAAAGGGGGAGGCCCTATTCTTGAACTTCTTCAGCTTGGACAGGTAGTGTGAAATTGAAAAGATTGCTGCCAAAGGCGGGATGACAGCAGCCTGCTGTAAGCCGGAAGTGACCTCGTTATCGCAGGCAAATTGCTCATTCTACTTACTTCTTCGTAGCAAGAAGAAAGTGGCGGACATTTTCACTAAAGAGTTACTTGTCCTTTCATCGTAGAATGATGGGAAGAAGGATGATCGCGCGGAGCCCTTGGTCACAGAATCTTCCTTTCATTCTTCAGCATAGTAGAGCTCGCACCGAAGATGAATAGAAAGCTAATCCCTCCTGACTCCAACTTGATGCTGTCCATCAAAGGGTCTACTCATAGAAAGAGCGATTTTGCACATAGTTTGATCAGTACACTCCTTGGATAACCACCATTCCTATCAGCGTGAAATTACATTCAATCCCCGTAGTTAGTTTGTTCAACGGAGAGGGAAAGCAGAATTCACATGTTACCAGAGAAATGTATCGTCAAAAATACGCATATTTCACTTCCATGGGAAGAATCGATCGAAATGAATTTCTATTTTTTAGTCGAATGAGACTCGGATAGAATAAATACTAAGTCCCTTCTTCCGTGGGGGTATAAAAACCCCGCATTCTTCTTCGTATGCTTGAATCGAAGTCATTACTAGAACCTTGACCGTCGGGAAATAGACTTCGAGCGTACCTAACTCTAACCTCATAGCTTCCCGTAACACTCTCCGAAAGGAAAATACCGATTAGCAGAGGAAATCCCATCTTCTAGGTCTCAAGATATGCGATAGAAATCGGCTTTCAAATCATGTCTCAAAGGGGGCAGCTACCAGAGAGAATAAAGGAATGGAATCCAATCCTCTGTCTGCTTCGGGCCCACTCTATAGCTTTTGAGGTATCAGTTCTTCGATCAATCAAAGTAGGTTCTCGGAAAAGGAAAGAGAAGTTATACGATCTCCGAGGGCCCGGCTTAACAGCTTCCCTCTCCCCTTTTCTGAGCACAGCTTAGTGTCTGAGTTGACTTCTTTAGTTAGAAAAGATCTACATAGTCAGAAGGTGCAGGCCATTCCGCAGCAATCTATCTTAGGGGCCGGTATAGTAAGATGATAGAAATCGGCGGGGGTAGTAAGATAACGTGTCTAGCTTTTCGGTGCTTGCTTAGGCTGTTAAGCGGATCCTAATAGAAGTGAATGCTATAATATAAAGAAAAGAGTACAGGTCCATGCGTGCGAATAATAGACGAGGTGGAATGGGTAGTAGGAGATAGTAGGCAACCAAAAGGAGGGCAAGTAAGCCAGGGCTTGGGAATAGATTGATTGGTAGGAGGTTTCATCTCTCGTGTCCCTCCGGCCAGCCCCCTGAAATTCATTCTTCTTCTGGACCTCTTCCAATTGTAGTTGTCTATCTATAAGCAGACCTACTGTAAGCCATTACGAGTTCTGCAGTATTCTCTAGAGTGGATATACTCCTTCCCACCTTGGCAAATCAAACTTAGACCATTTGACTTCCTGTTTGCGGGACTCCTTCTTTTAATAAGTTTCAGCCTCAGCATATGCCTATAGAGTCTTTTCCTATGAATCAATATTCCTTTCAGGCTATCCCCTTTCCCATCCATTAATTTCTTCATTTTGAGGTCGGTCCCTCCTTGCCTTTCTTAGTCAAGGGCACTCACTCTACCGGCCTACCTTTTGCATGAGCACATGAATTCCTAGCCATATATATGCGCAGAAAAGCAGAAAGCCTAAGCAAAGATAGAGCTAGGAGAAAGGTCATGATTGGCTATTGCTTGCCTTGTGATAGAAAGTAGGAGATCGCGGGGAGATTCTATAGTAGTTTTCAGAGAAATAGATCCTTTAGGGCAGACTCCGCCATTAGGTTTCAGACCTATCAAGTAGATTTGAAAGAGAAGACTCCGTAAATAAGCTAGATGAAGAAGAATATTTGATCAGATACCGGATCCTAGGTTAACTACATGGAGGTATAGGAAAGATAGGTTATAAAGCTTTGACCCAGTACAGTGACGGAACTCTAATATCAGCCAGAAGTCGAGTCCTTATTCTCCATCTTTCCCTCTTTCGAGGGCTAAACATGGGAAAGTGAGAATTGATCGCAAGCAAAAGAGAAGGCTTCAACGACCAAGCTCAAACTGAGAGAAAGAGAATCATCAACATAAAGTGAATAAAGAAAAAGAAAGGGCAAGAATGCAGGCCTCTGTCCTTAGTCGCGGTAAAGCAGCATTATCATGCAATATGAAAGGTCGAAAGTGAGAGCCAAGACTTTACTAGCTGCTATCCACCAACACTAGTTGAATGTGAGAACGGTCAAATATGGAATTCGGATTGGTCTGTTAGAAGTGAGGGAACCAACTCGATATCAACATCTATCATGAAGTGAAATATCAGTTTTGCAGGTTTAAAGCGTAAGACTTTCTGTTGAAGTTTCTCAACGCGGATTTCTTCCTTCTTGACTTCTTATTTTTCAATTCCCTTCGTGGATACCAAACCTTGATATCAGTTCACCAACGAGGTTCGGCAAGAATAGCGATAGAAAGCTAGAAAAAGAAGGGAGATTTCGGTCGGATCAAATCTATGCCAGATGTACAGGATCCACTACTAAGGGAAGGATCAAAGAAAGAAGGAAAAGAAGGAATTCAATCACTGACTTCTTCGACTCTGGATCATTCTTAACGAGGGGCACTAACTCGCCTTAGTAATAGTAAGGAGGAAAGAAGGTCTTTTTGTCTTTATTATAGGTCCTTGACTAGTCATTAATAGAACTAGAAAATAGAAGTGCGAAAATCTCATCAGTACTTATCGGTAGACATGCTGCTAAGGCGGCCTTCTCCTTGGACCTTTAACTAAAGCTTAGTTTGCATAGTCTGACTTGAGCTCAAAAGTCTTTAGAGAAAGGTAGAGTGGAAATCATTCAATCGGCCCGGGAAAGCGGAAGAGAGAAATCACGGGGAATGGGGCGGAATCGGAACTCCCCCGAAGGAAATCTGGCTTCCTTCCTGAACCAAGGAGGCATTCGTCAGCCTATATCTGCCGACCGCGCTCTCTTTGTAAAGAAAAGGGAAGGAAGAAAGGTCCTTTCATCGATTCTTCAACATTCTCAATAAATAGATCGACTCATAGGATAAAGGGGATAGAGAGAGACAAGGAAGGATGAAGAGGGGTCTCAATAATGATAGCACATATAGGCCAGATAAACTCCATAGGGCACAGGCTAAACAAAAGACAAGAAAGAAGAGCATAGCAGCCAGGAAGAAGACATCTATCTTTCTCTTCCTTTCCTTACTTCCTCAACCAAGCCGATGCCGATTGGACAGAACGAAGACAAGGAACTGGCGGGATTGCTACCCTTGGAGAGCTAATGGTACTGGACTTATACTGATTGAACCGAGCTGGACTGAGGACCGTTGGGAGGGCAAGCGGAGACCAGGCTTGGCACAGGAGACTTTCTATAGAAATCCACAGCTATATCGGTAGCCTCCTTCTTGGTCAAGGATAGGATTGGCTTGGCATAGTAAAGAGAAGAATATACCTGACATGCCTAGCTATCTCCCGTGAGCCAGCTTAGATGCCAAAGGCTTTTCCTATCTGACTGATTAGCATCCAGTTCGGCTACTGCTGATCGTAGTAGGCTTACTGAATTAGCTACTTCTTTCAGCTATCTGATGCTACGCTTATCAGAGACTGATTCTTTCTCTATTCAGAGACTATAGAATCCTTCTCTGACCGGATTTCGGGACTATCCAGCTTTCTTACCGGCTCGGCAGATATCAATGCTCCTGATGTGAAGAAGGACCCTGACTTCTTAGCCAACGAGAGTATCCGCTTAGCCGATGCGATACACATCTCCTTAGTCAGACCATCCAGTATGATGAGTTGGACCCTACTAAAGAGTCCTAGCATCATACGAGGGCTTCACTTCCAATCTCAAGAGATGGGTTCATATCCTAAAACTTCACTCCGTCTGACTCTCCGAAAGACCTATCTTGGTCTTTTTGATCCCGAAATGAGGGCTTGCCTATATAAGTCCTTTGCATTTTCTCGGTATGGTAAAAGGAAAAGCTAGCAGATCGAAAGAACTAGCCATTTTTTCTTTCCCATTTCCTCCAAAGATGAATTAAGAAGGTGTCCATCTCCTTTTTGTTGTCATGTTGATATAAGGAGATGCGTAAGAGACTGAAAAGAGAAAGAGACATAGAGGTCAGGACCACCTAATATAATAAGACTTGTCAGAGACCTTTGATTAAGAGCAAGATCACTGAAAGCACCTTTGCAACTTGGGAAGAAAGCTAAGCAAGAAGGTTCGACTTAAGCATGGAGACTTTCTGACTTTATGAATTTCTTCAATCCCCCTTTCTTTGCCATTCCAAGTCTTCTGAGTGCGCGGATCCTATGGGCCCTCTAAAGGGAAGTGGGTGGGATAGTTAGCCCACCAGGCTTGTCAAAAGCTATCAATAAGAGAGAGCCTGGCCGCAAAAGATCTTTGGTGAAAGTCTATCTTTAAACCATTGAACTATTCACTTCTCTACTATGGATATATATTTCCGGACCTCAATCAACCTGAACTGCTATTTTCACTATTCGCAGCTAAGAGCACACGCTTTCTTCTTTCCTGATGCTAAGGGGTCATCGAGTCGATCAGCTTACTTCCCTACTCGGGTGCTATTTATATTACTTACGCAAATTCCAGCCAAGCCAATCAAGCAATGACGCTCCTAGAACGGTAAGAGCTTCCCTAATCGGTAGAGACTCGGACTTGTACTCCGTGAAAGAAGAACCGCTTAAAGACTTCTTCCAGACTATGACGTAATACGTCGTATACCAGTGTCCTATGCCATTCAGATTGAGGAAGAGAACTTAGCTATCAAAGGGCAAGAAGACCCCTTTTTTTTCTAAGGTGTGAGATAGCTTTGAAACATAGCAAGGTAACGGGAACCTCTTTTTGCTCAAGGTAAACCAACTCTTTTTTATTATAAGATGAACGAGCATCGCTCAGCGCAACAAACAAATAGCTTAGCTAGAAAAAAATAGCATTTCTAGATAGATGAAAGCGAAATCTGCCCTGCCCTGTATGGATAGATGGATAGAATGAGATGCCTGTACTGTCTTCTAAAGTCCGCCGAAAGTCTTTTAATGTACTCTTATCTGCCCCTTCCCCACGAGTGTAAGTGGAGTCCGCAGGAGTGGAAGTAGAGTGCTTTTTCTTGACCTTCTCCTCTAGGGGAAATCAAGTTCATAAGCTTCTCCTTTTCCTACTATTTATACAAGACGGATACTTATGGAATTCAAATCAAGGAAAACCTTGATTTATTCTTCTACCGCTCCTTCCCAGTTAGGGCTATTTGAACTAGCTAGATGACAAATGGAAGACCGAGAAATATGAAAAGGAAGGGCTGGTGAGGAATATCTGTTGCAGTGGAAGTCTCGCTAGGAGTTGAGTCTTATATAAGGCTAATGATCCGTTCACCGGTACTTTAAAAGATAGTCAACTCGAAGGGGCACATAAGCAGCCTTTTTAATAGCACAAATCTACTTTCTCAACTGCTTGCTATTCGAATATCGAGAAAGTCCTCTGCTGCCATTGATGGACAAATCTAGCTATAAGAGTACGATTAGTCTTTGAATTGATCCTAGACGGTCTAACCTAATTGACAACAAAGAGATGAAAGGACGTAGTTCAATCCAACCTTTGGCATAACGGAGACGGGGAAGATCACTTCGTAGCTGGGCTTTCCTTTTATTGTTGAAGGCTTTCCTACTTCTATAATTCTAATAGAATCTTCTAAGGGCATCCCCTCTTACCTTTGAAGAAGTCACTTGCCATTCATTCAACTACCACCTTCTATCGCCTGCTATCGTTCTCTCCGCCCCTATTCACTCTTAGCCTCTCGAACTGCTGCTATGCTCCTTCGCTATCGGCTGAGTGGCTCCCGTGTCTTCTTTCAAGTTCTCTCTATTTGTCCGGCTTCTTCTATTTGGCTTCTGGCTGAGCCAGGGCAAGAAGGGAGAGACTTTGATTCACGATGCTTAAGACTAAAAGTAGGACTCGGGAAGGAGAGTACCGGTTCCGAAGGCTTAAGACTCCATTTCTCTCTTAGCCGGGAGTGCACTTCCAACTACCAGATTGCGGAAGGTTCCAAGCATATCACAGACCAAGTTGACCTTCTTCTTCTTCGATCCGGCTTTGACAGCCAAGAGAAGACCGTTCATGGCCAGGCTTCTAAGCCAGACAGTTCACCTAGCAGGGCAAGAAGCGGAGTGTTAGCGATCTTACTTGGTTTACTGAGCTATCTGCTACGCCCCTTAGTGCGCACTGGAGTTTCACTTCTTCCCCGAAAGCATGGCCGGATTGGAAAAGAAAGCAAAGGATTAGACATGGCCCTCGCTAGGATCCAACTTCCCGCTATATCCGACAAAGAATCAATCAAGTAAACCAGTCAGTGCTAACCGGGTCCTTAAGTGAGCGGAGTCGTGAACAGAGAAAGATCTGAGGGCGATCTCGCATTGCTACCTCACTGCCGCCCTTCCTTCTTTGTTGGGATGGGCTAAGGCGCTCGCCCTACTTGCTCAATCCCTTCCAAATTGGGTGTCCCGAACGACTGTATACTCATATCTCTTCGCGCCTACTGAACTGATTTGATCTTCCCGTCTGTCTGTGTAAGAAATATTAGACAGCGCTTTTCTTTTCTCTTCGAGCTAACACTCCTCTCCCTATCGGTGGAGATTTTCAAACCTCTTTCTAGTGCCTCCAACTCCGGCCTAAAGTCCTTCTTAATGTAGTAAGGGCCGTATCTTTGCTCTCTTTTGCCTTTTGTTATGAGTCAGATTCTCGTTCTTTTGATTATACTACTTGATTTTGAAAGAAGACTTTGTCCTAGGCTTTCCTCTTCTTTTTTCTGAATCTTCTTTTTTAGACATGGTCAAAAGTATGATTAGCCATATTACTTTGCCTCACTCTGGGGATTCAAGACCGCAGCTGACATGCTTAACATAGTTCCAACTAAAGCAGTGACCAAAAGCCCTTATTGATTATGGACGGGTAAGAAAGCCAGCATAAAAGATTGACACATTTGGCCTTGTCCAGCTGAGGCAAGGCCTTATAGGCCAAATTCAAAGAAAGCTGGTCAAAGTAGTTGAAGATGACGATTCTAAACGAATGAGTCCCGAAGAGCGGAAAGAGAGGGATTCCACTAACTTTGAGATCCTTATCCAATGGGAAAAGAAGACTTTTTTTCTGCTTATCAAAATAGCCTCTGCGCCTTGGATTGAAGGCTAAAGAGTTCTCTTGTCTTAATCCTTTCCAACTAGACTGTCTTTCAGAAAGCTTTGTGGCATCACTCACTTTTTAGTTTAGCCCCTTCTTCCGTCGGGCGATTAGACATTGTTTGGGATAGAAATGAAGAGCTTTAGCTTGACAAAGATTCCCTGCCTTAGAAAGGAAAGACTTTCAACAAAGATATTTACGGCCTACTCTATCATTAGCAATAGCCGATTCTACTCTCATTGATCTAGTGTGCTAGCTGCTCATTGATTGACCCTTAGTCACTTGCCCGGGATAGGCATTCGTTCTTGGATAGGCCCCACTGATCAGTCTTGCTAGGGCAGGTAATTTCTTATACCGTAGGCTTATTGCTGTCCCTTCCCTAGAGGAAAGAGTTAAATTAAGTACTATATCATTTATAAAGACGTAGAGCTCTGACTCAAATTCTTTATGTTTGCTCGAAAGCTAATTAAATAGTTAGGCAAGGGCTGACTGAGCCTTTGCGGTAAAGGACATAGACTTATCCCTGCTATGGCAAGAGGGAGGAGACCGGTAGACCTTCAGATTAGATTCAAGATGGCATCTTCTCCTACGCTTCATAACACAAATAAGCTCCAGGAAAAGCCAGGAACTTGTCCTTCTGCTCTTACCACGTCATGCTCTTACGTCAACTAGTCTTGTTGATGAATCCAATTCTTATGCTACTCCTCGCAATCTTGAAAAAGATAGGCTTAGCGCTGCTTGCTACGACCTTAGTTAAGGAGCTGCTTCCACGCTAAACGAAAAGGTAGACGAAGCGAAAGCTAGAGTCACTCTCTTTTTCTCCTTCTCGACTCGATCTATATACTAGAAAGAAAGTAAGTAGAGCTCTTTGATGATTGGTAGAGGAGCAAGAGCTCTGAGCGAGTCAATTGTCAGCCCACAGTAGGTGCTGTAGTACTATACACGGATCTAGGATGGTTGGTACCCTAGGCGGATTACCAATCCGTATGAAACTGTATTATTCTTTCTTTTGTCTCCATACTCAAAGGGGCTTCCCAACGAAAGCGCTCCTCTTTCATCGAGACAGGACCGCTCTTCTGGAGACAGGCTCTTTCCTTTCTTCTTGCTACACTCAACTCTTCTTCTCATAGGAGAATAGTCAGTGATAATGTGGAGTGAATGGAGGTTTTAGATCAAAAAAGACTCTTTCCCTTTCTGCGGACTTTAGAAGGACGAGGATAAAATACCTAATCTAGCCGTCCATAACGATCTACTATACGGACTCTAGTGTATAGAATAGTTTCGAGGGTAGAACTGGGGAAGAAGACTTGCCTAGACTCTTCAACTTACTAGATAGGGCGTCGATAGATAGGCTTGGTCCTCGTAGTACACACTCCTAATTCAGTGACTTTTCGAAAGGGATGCCATGTGCCCGGCCGAGCCCCCACTCGAGATCTAAGTACATATGGAAAGGTGACTCTAGACGGAATAGCCTTAGGCCCATCTTTTAAGTAGGGGCATCCCTCTTAGTCTTGCTTTTCGATGACGTCTGCATGTCCCGAATTAAAGCGAATCAAGAAGAAAGTCAGCAAAAGGTTCCGATAACCTTACCTTACAGCGGAAGGAGATCCATACCAATAACTCAAATAGGAAGTTCATCTTTCATAGTCTGGATTTGCTTCCTCAGCAATCAAAGTCAGATTTTAGGAGAAGGAGCACACCGCTTCGCTTTGAACCCCTCCTTGTCTTCTTTCTGCCTTCAGTCAATCTACTAGAAGAAGGCCCTTAGACAGTAGAAAATCTGCTTCATGTGAGACGGACTGCCAGTGATATACTTGAAATCTGCCGCTCTATTTCCTTCCCTGTGCTTATTCAGAAGTCTGCAATCCCATGGACCTTCTCCTCTCCCTTTGGTCGAGCTTATTTTATATCCTCTCCCTATCGGGACATTCATTTTCCATTCTCGCCTCCCTCCCTTTTCCAAGTAGCAGATTGTCTTTGGTCAAGTCCTATTTTTCTATCTTGGCTCGTCAAAAGCCTTTTTATTAATGAGAGGACCGGACAAATTTCATCATTTTTTGCGATGAAAGTCCCATTTGGATTCTTGCTAAGGCAGCTTTCACTTGTTCATTCTTACAAGTCACTAGTCAGCATCTTACTCTCAAGCTTTCTTATTTAGCATGGGATGTAGATTTTGTGGGAACCTTTATTTATGCTAAATGTGATGCTACTGATAGACTTGCTTTGTGGGAGGACTTAATTGCTCTCAGCTCCACTCATCAAATGCCTTGGATTGTTGGAGGGGACTTCAATATTGTGTTGGAAGCCCATGAGAAGTTAGGTGGTCTTGGTTGGGATAGGAGGTAAGCTTTAGATTTTCTTGCTACTACAGCTGCCTGTGGTCTGCAGGATCAAGGCTATTCTGGGAGTGCTTTTTTACATGGCTTAATAAGAAAGAGGGAGGGTCAAGCCTTTCTTTTCCAGAGAATAGATAGAGTTCTATGCAATGGGGATTGGACTTCTTGTTTTGCTCAGACATCTCTTACTCACCTGAATAGAACCTGCTCTGATCACTCTCCACTCTGAGTTTCTATAGTTCTAGTTCAGCACCACAAAGCCAGCCCCTTTATCTTTCTGAATGTGTGGACCAAAGACCATTCTTTTCTTCAAGTGGTTAAGGCAGCCTGGGATACCCTTCAGGGCAGAGCTATGTATTCTTTCTCTAAGAAATTAGCTGCAGTTAAGCATTGCCTTAAGAAGTGGAAGAAAACTGAATTTGGGAACATTTCTCAAAATATTAAGAAGGCTGAAGACTCTGTTCTTCAAAGAGAGCTAGTTTAGGAATCTGACCCCTATCCTGATAATAGGGAAGCTCCCCATTCAGCTCAGGCCTCTCTAAAAAGAGCTCTTCAAATTGAGGAAGAATTTTGGAAGCAGAAATCCCACATGAGGTGGTTCAAGGAGGGAGAAGGCCATACCAAACTTTTTCATGCATCAGTTCAGCAGACTAGAAAGCAGCTTGCTATTCACAAAGTCCACAAAGTCAAGGATTCTCAAGGTAGATGGCTGACTGAAGAGGGAGAGCTTCAAAGTGCTATACTCTCTAATTTTACGGGTCTCTTCTTCTTGCATTAGGATCCTACTATCCTTGAAGTTCTCCCTTCTATAGTTTCTGCAGACATGAATGAGACTCTTATTACTCCCCCCCACTATTGAAGAAGTTAAGAAAATTGTTTTCTCTATGAATGGGGACAAAGCTGCTGGTCTTGATGGATTTACTAGCCACTTTTATACTGACTGCTGGGATATTCTCGGTGACGATCTTTTTAGAGCATGGAATTCTTTGCAGGTTTCACTTTTCCTAAAGCCTGGACTAGTACTTTGATTCTTACTATTCCTAAGGCTTCCTCTTTTCAAGATCTAAGACCTATAAGCTTGTGTAATTTCTGTAATAAGGTGACTTCAAAGATTCTCTCTGCAAGACTTGCTGCAGTCCTGCCTTCTATTCTTTCTGGAAATCAAAGTGCTTTTACTAAGGGCATAATTATTCAAGATAACACACTTCTTGCTCAGGAGCTCATTCATAGCATTGACAACTAAATTCCTGGTTCTAATCTTCTTATCAAACTGGACATGGCTAAGGCTTTTGACAGAGTCTCATGGCATTTCCTCATAAAAGTTCTTAGAAGGTTTGGATTTCATGAAGTTTTTATAGACCTTATTTGGAGGAGCATCTCAGATCTTTGGTTCTCTGTCCTCCTCAATGGGGAAGTTAGAGGTTTTTTCCACTCCACTAGAGGTCTCAGGCGGGGTGATCCTCTGTCACCAAGCCTCTTCATACTGGCGAGGTTTTAAGCAGGGGTTTGCAGACTCTTCAGCAAGCTAATCCCAGATTTTCTTCTCATCCTCACACTGGATGCCCTATTATTTCCCACCTGGCTTTTGCCGATGACATTCTCGGGAGTAAGAGATCTTTGCAGACTCACAGGTCTTTCCTTTCCAAGTATGAAGCTTGTTCAGGGCAAATGATCAACAATTCCAAAAGAGTACTTTTATTCTTTTTTCTAAACTGTCTGCCAACAGACTACATACTACATACCATTGCTGCTGTTTTAGGCTTCTATCAGTCCCAACTTCCTGTTCAGTATTTAGGGTTCCCTTTATATTCAGGTAGAAAAAAGAAGGGTCTAACCTCTTCTCTCAAAACTTCATTCAAAGGAAGCTTGCTAACTGGATGGGGCATCTTTCTCTTACCGTTAAATCACAGTGAGAAGTTTAATAAACCATGTTTTGCATTCCATTGTGATCTATACTTTTGCTGTTCTGGATCCACCTAAGTCTCTTATTCAGCATATTGAAGGGTTATTAGCAAATTTCTTCTGGGGTCAGATTGAAGGAAGATCGATTGAAGAGTCAGAGTCAATAACCTACCTTCTTTCCTTGTCTTTTTCAGGAAAGCCAGTACTTGCGGCTGCGGGCGGCGTCTGAAGGAATGACCAGGCGGATTATAGCTTTGAAAGCTTCATAGGCCTCCAATACCTGTGCGCTGGGCCATACGGGAAGGTCTGAAGATTGCCAAAGTGCCAGGGCTGCCTGCCTCGAATCAGATTCACTCATCGCCACCTCTTTGCCCCACTCCTTCACCTTCGGTGCCTGGACCCGGGAAAGGCTAGCTCTCTCGTCTAAGAAAAAGCAGACGGCCACCGTCAATAGTGAGCAAGCTGCGAGAGCGGACGCCTACAAGCCTGAGATCATAACTAAGTAGTCAAGCCCATCCCCTTCCTTAGCTGAAGGCCTTCCCAAGGTCAAGCTCTATGGTCACGAATCCACCTTCGGATCACCTAGTTTACCACATCTCTCCAGTCGATCATGGATTAGAGAGGCGATCAGAGACCAAGGAAAGAGGGAATAGGAAGAAGAAGGAAAAGAATGAATTCAGACTTTGCTCACGGATGATTCTATAAAGATGAAAAGGGGAAGTCCCACTAATGAATGAACTGATCAGAACCAATTCGGAGGACTTGTTAACGGAACTTGTGCAAGCTACGAACTTCCTCTTTTATGCAATTAGTCGTACGGAGACTGTCTAGCTACCTGATCCAATCTTAGTAACATAAAGCCCAACTTTCTCCTTTTTGTAAGATTTCCTCTTAGTTGATAACGTTGCGGTTCCCGCTCAAGCCATTGTGGCAGCACCAGCACCTCCTTCTTTTGCTCCCTCTAAGATGGTTGTATTTTTTCCCGAAAGATATCCTTTTCTAAGGTAAATGAAGCTTTCTCAGTCAAGATCTTAGTCTTTTTGACTGTGCTGCTTCTCTAATGTAATTACGTATGGGCTTTCTTGGCGGAAAAAGCAGAAGAAAAATGCGCATTTGCTGCTCCTTCTTCCCCACCTCTGATAGCCAATTCTTGGGGATTACTTTAGCTTTACCCTCACCTTTCAATAGGGCAAGAATAATGAAGTGGGACTCATTCCTCTTCTATCTAAATAACCTACCTTTGAGAGATTGACAGGATAGACCCGGGAGAACGCCTTTAAACTCCTATCTTGCTTTCGTTGGAATTCACCAAATTCAAGACTTGACCCACTGCTTATCCGCTTTTTGTCCGTCTCAATGTTTAATCTTGTCGACTTACATGTGGTAAGCATCTAGCTCCATGCTTGACTTCTTTCTCGCCTACAATCGTGAGCTTCCTGCACCTAGTTAACCTATTAGACGATGGAGAAGAAGTGCATTCTGCTTCTTCTAAATCATTAGTTTATGCGCTCCGCCGAGACCATCTAAATACACCTAAAATGCTTGAGCCCCAAGATACCAAATCTCGCACTTCCGATGATAGACTTGCACAAGAAAGCACGAAGAAGTGCCGCAAAGACCAGGCATGAATAAGCTTCCACTTCTTTGAACCTTTCCCACCTCTTTCTTTCGTAGATAATAGCTCTTGTAGAGTGGACTTCTCATTCTTTAGTTGTGTGACTTCATGAATTAGTGAGAGAATATTGATTTTTGCAATGTAATTTAGGCATGATAAGTCTTTGACCTCGATGTTCAGTATCTAGCCAGAGATCATCCTTATATACAGGCAGCCCCCCTTCTCCCCTGCGTAATCTCAAGCCCGATCCTTTTCTCTTTCTTGAGGATGGGGCCAATCAATGTAGAAGTTGGCATCATACCCTACCTCTTCTTTATGAGATGGGTCAGTGTACTGTGACTCAAACCATTCTCGAGAGACCATACTTCTCGCTGGTCCCTTGAACTTGACTATTTCTTTCTATAGTCGCTTTCTGGTCACGACCAATGGATGTCCAAGCGGAATTCCACTACTGTGTTAGCTCCCTTGGATTCCACCCTCAGTTTATAGGCCAGTCTTTTTCGACGATTGCGATGGTATCAGCTCTTGGGGCTGGTTCGAGAAGGCTCTCTATTCGGTACGGAACTGACTCAATTTATTGACGTATATAATCTAAGTGCACCTAGGACTAGGACGGACGGGGCTTATGCCAAGGGTTCATGATATCCTTTCTTATGCTTGACGAGAGTCTATCTTATTGCTGTCTCTATCGACTAGCGCCTAAGACTCTCTAAAAGAGTCAAGCAAGGGGCGAAGCGGGAAGAAGAAGGCTTAGATGATCGGGTAGGCTTGGATTGGATGTGTGGAGAAATACTTTTCAGTAGTCCGACATGTGCTTCAAAACTCCTTGTTGAGTCCCCTTCTTTTGGGCGAATCTAAGATCATCGTAGTTGAAGTCTTGCTTAATAGAGCTGCTTCTAGCTTTGAGTGGACCGGCTAGCTCATTCATAGGGCGCTGTCAATCACTTCCTTGCTTCACATGCATCCAATGGAAATTTCGATAGTTGAGAACAGACTCTCGGAAAGGGAATTAGGAAAGAGATCTAACTCAGAAAGAGAGGAAAGGCTAACTGCAAGATTGACCCTTTGACTGCCGGGGAGAGATCTTCGATAGAGGAAAGCTACTCACACACCATCGAGACTAGCTGTACTACCTGTAATAAGGAACTTCACGAATTAACGAAGAGAAACTGTATTGACAACTTCCTTCCCTACTACTGACTTGATAGAATAGGGTAAGGATTGAGGATCAAGAGGTAATCTTAGATCTAGCTCATAAACCAACTGCCCGCTTGCGGCATATTGACTACTCGCAGGAAAGGGGCGAAATCCAAGATAGATGAGATAAGAATGGAAAGAAAGCAAAGAAAGGCTAAGAGCGCCCTAACTCACTACCTGACTGACTCTAATCGGACTACTTGCTGGGAGATCAAATCTTAGTCAAGCTTTAGCTTACCTGCTGGCATCAAAATAGGCTATCCGGATTAGATCATCCAAGAGCTTCCACTTTTTGCCAAGGAAGGAACTTGCTGGCCTTACCTCAACTAAAAAAGTTAACGAGAATGCCGATTCCATACCTTAAGGCTGACTGACGCTTCCCTCTTTCCCCTCCCGAAAATGCTTTTTTCATCGCTCTGAGCTCGAATAGTGAATTACGTTTAACAAAATATTCAGTGCCATTCAGGCTCATAAGAAGGAAGGTCTAGTCGGGGTTGACCACAATTTCCCAAGTAAGAGATAGAATCTCACTAATTGGAAGGAAAAGAGGGGCTTCGATCCATTGTGATTCGCTTTCTTGGTGTGGAGAGATCTCCGCCATAAAAGAGAGAGCTCCTAGCCCTTTTTCTGCGGATCAAAGAGCGACGTAATCGCCCACCGAAATAGTTGAGTATAGAAGAGAGGCATTCTGGACCGACTACAGGCCCATCTAGTGCAGTGGCTTGGAAGGAAGCTACCTTGACCATCTTCCGAAGTTCTAAATAATCTACTGATCGCTCTAAGGGCGGACTTTGAAAGATTCAGCCACATCAGAGTGAGGGCCTCCGCGATCTTATTCTAGTTGCGGGACGAAGACTTGAAATTGCTGGTTCTGAATAAGCAGCCCAGGAAGAAGATCAATTCTTCCATAAGATAAGGGGGCGGGCTTGCGCGCGAGCCGAGGGACGTAGGTGCACAAGAGTACTTCTTGCCACAACCATCTCCTTTTTATAGGTTCTACGGACCGATGCCTGCTGCTTCTGATGGGAGAAAAGAAGAATAGATATGCCAGTCATTAGAAGGAAGAACCACCATAAAAATCTTCCTCGTGTATCATCTTCCGCAAAACTATGAACGGGGGCTAGCAATCCGGACCGTATTGAAGAGGTTCCTGAGACACAGCATGGAAGAGTCACAATATTAAGAAAGTAGGTCCAAGAATGAAGACGGGCTATCATTACTGAATGAATACAAGCTGTGGCTAATACCCGAGGCATAAAAGAAGCATTTTCTACGGGATCCCGAAACCACCAGCCACCCCGACCTAATTCATGATGAGCCCACCAACTTCCTGGCAAAATGCCTACGGTTAAAAAGCACCGACATGTCAAGATCCAAATTCGAATTGCTTCCTGGTCCTGGTCAGAGACTACTGTGTTCGTGCCGGCGGTCCAGGAAAAAGGGGAAGTAGTGCTCTCTTTCTTTCCATTAC